AGTTATCTAAATAATGGATCTAAGAATGACGATCCTCACTATGATCATTACATGTATATGTATGATACTCAATATAGTTGGAATAATCACATTAATAGTTGTATTGACATTTATCTTGAGTCTCAAATCTTTATTGATACTTACATTGTAAGTGGTAGTGACAATTACAGTAACAGTTACATTTGTCGTTCCGTTTGTGGTGAAAGTAAGGGGTCCGGTATAAGTACCAGCACGAATGGTAGCACTATAAGAGAAAGTTCTAATGATCTGGATGTAACTCAAAAATACAGACATTTGTGGGTTCAATGTGAAAATTGTTATGGATTAAATTATAAGAAAATTTTCAAATCAAAAATGAATCTTTGTGAACAATGTGGATATCATTTGAAAATGAGTAGTTCAGATAGAATCGAACTTTCGACCGATCCGGGTACTTGGGATCCTATGGATGAAGACATGGTTTCTTTGGATCCCATTGAATTTCATTCGGAAGAGGAGCCCTATAAAGATCGTATCGATTCTTATCAACAAAAGACAGGATTAACTGAAGCTGTTCAAACAGGCATAGGCCAACTAAACGGCATTCCCATAGCACTTGGGGTTATGGATTTTCAGTTTATGGGGGGTAGTATGGGATCCGCGGTTGGGGAGAAAATAACCCGTTTGATTGAGTACGCTACTAAAAAATTTCTCCCTCTTATTATAGTATGTGCTTCCGGGGGGGCACGTATGCAAGAAGGAAGTTTGAGTTTGATGCAAATGGCTAAAATCTCTTCTGCTTTATATGATTATCAATCAAATAAAAAGTTATTCTATGTACCAATTCTTACATCTCCTACTACAGGTGGGGTGACTGCTAGTTTTGGTATGTTGGGGGATATCATTATTGCCGAACCCGATGCCTATATTGCATTTGCGGGTAAAAGAGTCATTGAACAAACATTGAATAAAACAGTACCTGAAGGTTCACAAGCAGCTGAATATTTATTCCAGAAGGGCTTATTCGATCTAATCGTACCACGTAATCCTTTAAAAAGCGTTCTGAGTGAGTTATTTCAGCTCCACACTTTCTTTCCTTTAAATCAAAATTCAATAGAGCATTAAGTTCCTTTTTTATTTGTAGCAAACAAGTAGTTAGTTTATCGGAATCCAAGTAAAACTAATATGAATGGGGTTTATTTGTTGACATAAGATCTAAATTGTAGAAAGAATCAAAAGTTGCGGATAACTCTTTTTTATCTATATTCTTGATTACTAATTAAGTTAAGAGGCCTCTATCAACAAGAAAAAAGAGTGAATTCCTCTTTTCGTGAAATTAGGAAAATAAACAAATTTTTGTTCTACGTCTTACGTATGTATATATAATCCAAATATAGAATATAGAAAATATAGATATGATATAGAGTTTTGTACCTTTCTATATCTCCCGAGAATCCCATTTTATTTTGACTAAGAATCCCCTTTTTTGGATCGGATTCTAACACAAATCTTTCGAGAATTTGTAAGAAGGTTTTTATTTATTAAATGATTAGAAGACAGGAGCAAAAGACGAAGAAAATAATAAAGGCGATAATCCTAGATATCTTTTACATATCTTTCATGTAGAAAGATGAATAAGTCCATTCTATAATCACTTAGATATATACTTAGATCTATACTAATAATTAATTATTATAGATAATTAATTATTATTATAGATTATAGATATATATAAATATTATATATATATATAAGATATCTTTATAAAAAAAAAAAGAATAACAGGTATAAATAGTAAATTGAGGTATCCTTTATATGACAACTTTCGACTTTCCCTCTGTTTTGGTGCCTTTAGTAGGCCTACTATTTCCGGCAATGGCAATGGCTTCTTTATCTCTTCATGTTCAAAAAAATAAGACTGTTTAGATCTGATGGGCCCAACTCTCATCCATTTTTTTTTTCAAAACTTAGACTTGTATCATAACGCAGATATCTATTTAGTGGAAGAAGGTATAACATGCGGCACTTCCGCCGAACATAAAGGAGGGGCTCTTAGGCCTGTAGAAAGATGATATGGGGGTAAAAGAATTCTATATATTTGAAAAAATATCAGGATCACCGGATGGCTGAACTGTAAAGTCGGTGTATCTATATGTATATCGATGGGATCATACGAAGGGTATTTTTTATTTTAGATCTAAGCAATTTGATAAATTACTCTTAAAGGTTCACAGCAAACTAGTACTAGTTGATGAGAGTTACTTCGGAAACAAAAAGAGTAAAGTCTAGGGTATTCTCTCAATTCCAATAAAACGAAACCGGATCAAGTATGAGTTGTCGATCAGAACATATATGGATAGAACCTATAACAGGGTCGCGAAAAACAAGTAATTTCTGCTGGGCCATTATCCTTTTTTTAGGTTCATTAGGATTCTTATTGGTTGGAACTTCCAGTTATCTTGGTAGAAACTTGATATCTTTATTTCCGTCTCAGCAAATCCTTTTTTTTCCACAAGGGATTGTGATGTCTTTCTATGGGATCGCAGGTCTCTTTATTAGCTCCTATTTGTGGTGCACAATTTCGTGGAATGTAGGGGGTGGTTATGATCGATTCGATAGAAAAGAAGGAATGGTGTGTATTTTTCGTTGGGGATTCCCTGGAAAAAATCGTCGCATCTTCCTCCGATTCCTTATAAAGGATATTCAGTCCGTTAGAATAGAAGTTAAAGAGGGTATTTATGCTCGCCGTGTCCTTTATATGGATATCAGAGGCCAAGGGGCCATTCCCTTGACTCGTACTGATGAGAATGTTACTCCACGGGAAATTGAACAAAAAGCTGCCGAATTGGCCTATTTCTTGCGTGTACCGATTGAAGTATTTTGAGAAATGAGCTGAAGAATGAATGCTTTCTCAGCAGGAAGGAAAAACTTAAGAATCCCCCTTTTCTATACCATAACTTAATTGAAGTTTCTTCATAACGCTCATTCGAGTTAAAGAAGACGTATACGGAACAACCATAAAACAAAACTCTTTTTGTGGTCTTTTATGGAAATCTACACAACTCAATTCAATAACAAAATAAGTAACAAATCGAAAAAATAGATTCATCTTTTCTATTTTAATATAATATAAAAGCATTTCGAAATACATAATTTTTTTTGAAGTCCAATATTTGTTGGAATTGATAGTTTATATTCCGATAGATCATATTTTAAAAATTCTTTCTTTTTTGTCAATTGATGTTTCTTTTTATACTTTCTTTTGTGTTCCTTAATGACCAAACATCTATTTTATAATGATAACTAGTCAATTTCTGTATTGTTTTGCCACTCGTTTTTGATCAGCACAATATTCTTCAGAAATTTCCCTCCATTTTTTTATTCCGGACTCTGAGTAGTCAGTGAAAATTTTTCAAAATAGAATATAGGATATTTTTATAGAATGATAGAAAGGAATATTCATTACTTAAATAAAGCGGTTTTTTCAGGCAGTCATCGATTCATCGAAAGGGGGATATTTGCTTCGAATTTGACCAATTGCGATATCTGGAAACAATATTTTTTTGTTGATTATTTGAATTCGAAGTGGATTCTTAATCTATTTCTGTATTCTTTCTACATTCAAAGACTAACTGCGAAATCACAAATAAAAAACAGTGAATAGATTCATAGGTTCGATACCTTGTAATAGAACTCATGCATGAGAGAAATATTGGATCGCGTAGAGTCAACTAATGAGGTCGGTTCATTAAAAATTCATAGACGAAATGAAAAAATGGCAAAAAAGAAAGCATTCACTCCTCTTTTATATCTTGCATCTCTAGTATTTTTGCCCTGGTGGATTTCTCTCTCATTTAATAAAAGTCTGGAATCTTGGGTTACTTATTGGTGGAATACTAGGCAATCCGAAATTTTTTTGAATGATATTCAAGAAAAGAATATTCTAGAAAAATTCATAGAATTAGAGGAAATCCTTCTCTTGGAGGAAATGATCAAGGAATACTCGGAGACACATCTACAAAACCTTCGCATAGGAATCCACAAAGAAACGCTCCAATTAATCAAGATACACAACGAGGATCGTATCCATACGATTTTGCACTTCTCGACAAATATAATCTGTTTCGTTATTCTAAGTGGTTATTCTATTTTGGGTAATGAAGAACTTGTTATTCTTAACTCTTGGGCTCAGGAATTCCTATATAACTTAAGTGACACAATAAAAGCTTTTTCTATTCTTTTATTAACTGATTTATGTATCGGATTCCATTCGCCCCATGGTTGGGAACTAATGATTGGCTTTGTCTACAAAGATTTTGGATTTGTTCATAATGATCAAATTATATCTGGTCTTGTTTCTACTTTTCCAGTCATTCTAGATACTATATTTAAATTTTGGATTTTTCGTTATTTAAATCGTGTTTCTCCGTCACTTGTAGTGATTTATCATTCAATGAATGATTAAAAAAGGATCCACTGATATTAATCCAATTCAATTCGAATGTTTCTTACTTTGGAGTTGTACATAAGCAAAGCATGGAAAATCATACTTACTCTTTCTATTTCTACCCATCCCAAAGATTTGTTCTATATTAATATTATTTATATTAATATTATTTATTCCAGTAACATTATTCCAGTAAATAGCAGAATCGCGGATAGGGAACTAGATTAGCGACCTACCGAATTTATTGTAGAAATTTTCGGGATCAATGGTTGGACCATGCAAACTAGAAAGACTTTTTCTTGGATAAAGGAACAAATTACTCGATCCATTTCCGTATCGCTCATGATATATATCATAACTCGGACATCCATTTCAAGTGCATATCCCATTTTTGCACAGCAGGGTTATGAAAATCCACGAGAAGCGACTGGGCGTATTGTATGTGCCAATTGCCATTTAGCTAATAAGCCCGTGGATATTGAAGTTCCACAAGCGGTACTTCCAGATACTGTATTTGAAGCAGTTGTTCGAATCCCTTATGATATGCAACTAAAACAAGTTCTTGCTAATGGTA